TAGGGTGTCCGGTTTATTTATCTTAGGGCTTTAACGTAGTTTATCCGATTCTAAAATCCAACTTTTGCAAGTAGATAATTCTCTCGATAGAATAAAAAAACTGTTTTCATTTTTTACTTTTATTGATACTTCATTATTTCTCGTTTATCTCATTTCATAAATTGAAAACAAAAAATAAATTTTTTCGATGAATGCAAAATATGTTTATTTTGCATTATTCCAAATTGACACATTAGTTGTACATAATATCTCAACAATGAAGTTATTTTATTGATTGGGTTCAAAATTGGAGATATATAGTAAATACATTCCATATAGTAATTAATAAAAATTATAAATTAAGAAGTCATAAAGTTATCCAAAATTTTTTAACATGGAATCCATTAGTTTCAACAATCCATTAATTTGAACTAAAAATATGAGATCTGCCCTTACCGAGAAAGATAAAAATTTTTTATTGTAAAGGTCGATGGGGAAAATCAGACTCCCCACCACAAAAATCTTAGTGAAAATATATACTACAAAGAAATAAAAAATCTTGTATTTTTTTCTTTATTCTTTTTTTATTCAGAAAACAGAAGAATTCTTTTTTTAGACATCTTATAAGATTGAAACCTGGTCTATTTCATATTGATTAGAATAGGGACTGCCAATTTTGAATTTTATATTAACAAATTATGGAGCCAATTTTTTGAGTCAAATCCATTCCGATTATTCCAATATTTTAGGACTTAGTTGTTTGTCGTACAAAAAAACTTTTTGAATTCCCGGTAGAAAGAGATTTCCCTAATGACAAAGCTTTTAATGCCGCCCAATATCCTTTCCTTTTCCAAATATTTTTGCGAATGCGCTTTTTTGATATAGAAGTACGTTTTTTTGGAACTGCCATTTTAAAATCATTGTTATAGTTGGATGTGAAAGACATCTATTGTTCAAAACATTCAAAACAAATTATTATTTCTTATTCATTATCTATTTTTTCTATTTTTCTATAAAAAATATTTGTCTATAAACAAAATTCTCTTCATCAAAAAGAAATATAGATATGTGAAAGATCCGTCAAAATTGGATAAAAAATGACTCGAAATAACAAAATTGGGATTCCATACAATATTCGTAAAACCCAAAATGTTTGGTTTAGAACTCTTAGTTCTCGTTCTTTATCTCTCAAATTTATATCTTTAGAATCTGCTAGGTCATAGAAATCAAACTTAATGATTTAATAAAATAAAGAAAGAACCTAAAAGACCTTGATTTTCATCATTCTAGACTTTATTTACATGTAATAAAATACCTCAAAGGATTGTAAACTTTTGCCTAATAAAAAACTTGAGTCTTTTTTTAGTCAAACTCGAGAAAAGAATACACCTAAATTCAATTTTAAAATTCGAATGAGATTACTAATAAATCTGTTAAAGGATACGTGGTTTGATAAAAAAATATCTCAGTCGTTTTTTACCCTTTATCGATAAAAAAGTTCATTTTAGATCTATAATATTATAACGTTTACTAAGAAATCGTTTTGATTGAAATGGAAAACAATCAATCCCATAATGAATTAGTTAATGAGTTGAAAGAAACTAACTAAAAGCAAGAGTTTTTATTTCATTAGACCGATGACCTTAGTTAATCCTATAATTCATATCAGCATCAAGTACTCTTTTAGCGTAATTTTTTATCCTTGCTCTATTAATATAAATTATTATTACGATAAATTATCGTAATAATAATTTATATTTGCATTTTCCTGTTATAAGTATTCTTTTTTATATCTAACTTGGTCATCTCATTTGACCAATTGTAACTTCTTGTTTTGAATATTTGAACGATTTTGAAAAGACTCAGAATAAATAGTAATCTAAAATTATTAAATAAGTTAGTGCATATCTTGATTTTTTATTGACTTTTTTCGAACGAGGTAAAATCCGGTGAATCGGAAACAATTAATTAAGAATAAAAAACTTTTTTTATGGAACAGACATACCAATATGCGTGGATAATACCTTTCCTTCCACTTCCAGTTCCTATGTTAATAGGGTTGGGACTTCTTCTTTTTCCGACGGCAACAAAAAGTCTTCGTCGTATGTGGTCTTTTCAGAGCATTTTATTGTTAAGTATAGTCATGATTTTTTCCATGAATCTGTCTATTCAGCAAATAAATAGCAGTTATGTCTATCAATATGTATGGTCTTGGATTATCAATAATGATTTTTCTTTAGAATTCGGATACTTGATCGACCCACTTACTTCTATTATGTCAATATTAATCACTACTGTTGGAATTATGGTTCTTATTTATAGTGATAATTATATGTCTCATGATCACGGATATTTGAGATTTTTTGCTTATATGAGTTTTTTCAGTACTTCCATGTTGGGATTAGTTACTAGTTCAAATTTGATACAAATTTATATTTTTTGGGAATTAGTTGGAATGTGTTCGTATCTATTAATAGGATTTTGGTTCACACGACCTGTTGCAGCAAAGGCTTGTCAAAAG